GACTTTACCTAGATTAAGAATGGACCAATTATTAAATCTTGGATGGAAATTTCTTTTACCTATTTCTCTCGGTAATCTATTATTAACAACCTCCTCTGAACTTCTTTCACTATAAGCACTCTAAAGAAATCCTTTTCTATATTCACAACTTGTCTGAAACAAGAGAAAGAAACAAAGAGAAACCTATTTATAAATATTCACGATATGCTCCCCATGGTCACTGGGTTCATGAATTATAGTCAACAAACCATCCGAGCTGCAAGGTACATTGGTCAAAGTTTCATGATTACCTTATCTCATGCAAATCGTTTACCGATAACTATTCAATATCCTTATGAAAAATTCATTACATCGGAACGTTTCCGGGGCCGAATTCATTTTGAATTCGATAAATGCATTGCTTGTGAAGTATGTGTTCGTGTATGTCCTATAGACCTACCCGTTGTTGATTGGAAATTGGAAACTGACATTCGAAAGAAAAGATTGTTTAATTACAGTATTGATTTTGGAATCTGTATATTTTGTGGCAACTGTGTTGAGTATTGTCCAACAAATTGTTTATCAATGACTGAAGAATATGAGCTTTCTACTTATGATCGTCACGAATTAAATTATAATCAAATTGCTTTAGGCCGTTTACCTATGTTAGTAATTGACGATTATACAATTCGAACAGTTTTAAATTCGCCTGAAAAAAAGGGAAATCCATTTTGATTAAAGATTGATTAAAAAGCAATTTCCAATTATTAAATGTGGAATAGTATTTTTTTTCATTTTACTTGAGCAATAACTATAAAAACTACAAGTGCTTAGTTGGTGAGAATCACGTCGGGACTAAATTTGTATTGAAGATCTATTAATATTTGAAAGTTCAATTTCGAGTGTCGAATTATCCTTTTCGAGAAAGACTGAAATTAGGCCAATAGTTGTACCTACAGTAAATTACACCCCTTGGGGTTTAATTCAATTAAAAACCAATTATAAAATAGTTTTTCCTGGTCGGGTCAAGAAGGTCATGAAAAAAAAATTCGATTTTTTTATCTCTTATTTTACGTACAATGGATTTGCTTGGATCAATACATGATTTTCTTTTAGTCTTTCTGGGTTTCGGTCTTATATTAGGAGGTCTAGGAGTGGTATTAGTTACCAATCCAATTTATTCGGCCTTTTCGTTGGGGTTGGTTCTTGTTTGTATATCTTTATTCTATATTTTATCCAACTCTCCTTTTGTAGCTGCCGCACAACTCCTTATTTATGTGGGAGCTATAAATGTTTTAATTCTATTTGCTGTGATGTTTATGAATGGTCCAGAATATTCAAAAGATTGGAATCTTTGGAATGTTGGGGGTGGGATTACCCTCTTTGTTTGTACAAGTATTTTTGTTTCACTAATTAGTATTGTTCTAGATACGTCATGGTACGGGATTATTTGGACTACAAGACAAAATCAGATTATAGAGCAAGAGTTGATAAGTAATGGTCAACAAATTGGAATTCATTTATCAACAGATTTTTTCCTTTCATTTGAATTTATTTCAATAATTCTTTTAGTTGCTTTGATAGGTGCAATCGTTGTGGCTCGTCAGTAAGAAATCTTTAGAATTAGAAATTGGAATCAAAATCAAACTTTTGTCTATGTTATTACATTCATTTTCCTTTAATTCTATTTGAATATTATTCATGTATAATTTTTTTATTCAATCTATTACCAATAGATTTTTTTGTTATGTACTTGTGATATTCTTATTCTAATAAATCCAATCCGCTGATGTTGAATTGTTGTTCGTGTTGAAATAAATCGAAATTAATAAGGAGTTGCTCAATGATCCTCGAACATGTACTTGTTTTGAGTGCCTATTTATTTTCTATCGGTATCTATGGATTGATCACGAGTCGAAATATGGTTAGAGCCCTTATGTGTCTTGAACTTATACTGAATGCAGTTAATATAAATTTTGTAACATTTTCTGATTTTTTTGATAGTCGCCAATTAAAAGGAAATATTTTCTCAATTTTTGTTATAGCTATCGCAGCTGCTGAAGCAGCTATTGGACTGGCTATTGTTTCGTCAATTTATCGTAACAGAAAATCAACTCGTATCAATCAATCGAATTTGTTGAATAAGTAGTATTCATCAGATAAAATAGAATATTCATCAATTCAAATCAGCAGCTATGATATGTAACGTATCTAATCATTTTACGAAAGAAAACGTAAAAAATTAAAGTATCTTGGTTCTATCTCATGAGTCGATCCACAATTGAATAGATATTTTTTGGTAAATCATTGAGTCATCTAGTACTTTAAATATATAATTCAAATGCCTTAAAAAATTTTCTAGATCGAGAATTCAAATTTATGATATTCAAAAAAATTCTAGATACAATGTCACATTCAGTAAAGATTTATGATACATGTATAGGGTGTACTCAATGTGTACGAGCCTGCCCCACCGATGTATTAGAAATGATACCTTGGGACGGATGTAAAGCAAAGCAAATTGCTTCTGCCCCAAGAACAGAAGACTGTGTCGGTTGTAAGAGATGTGAATCCGCCTGTCCAACGGATTTCTTGAGTGTTCGAGTTTATTTATGGCATGAAACCACTCGAAGTATGGGTCTAGCTTATTGATAATTTCCATAAAAAAACCACTTGAATACATTTGATTTTTTGTTTACCGACAAAAACCCGTAATCGAAAACATAATATATTTGTTATAATTTCGAATACGGGTTTTTCTGGTCCAAGTGTATCTTGTCTTTACCACGAATTCTTTTCCTTGGTTAACATTATTTGTAGTTTTACCGATATCCGCAGGTTCTTTAATTTTTTTTTTTCCTCATCGAGGAAATAAGGTAATGAAATGGTATACCATATGTATTTGTTTATCTGAACTTCTTTTAATGACCTATGCATTCTCTTATTATTTCGAATTGGATGATCCATTAATTCAATTAACAGAGGATTATAAATGGATCAATTTCTTTGATTTTTACTGGAGATTGGGAATAGATGGACTTTCTTTAGGGCCGACTTTACTGACAGGATTTATTACTACTTTAGCTACTTTAGCGGCTCGGCCAGTTACTCGGGATTCCCGATTATTCCATTTTTTGATGTTAGCAATGTATAGTGGTCAAATAGGATTATTTTCTTCTCAAGATCTTTTGCTTTTTTTCATCATGTGGGAGTTAGAATTAGTTCCTGTTTATCTACTTCTATCGATATGGGGAGGGAAGAAACGTCTATATTCAGCTACAAAGTTTATTTTGTATACTGCAGGAAGTTCTGTCTTTTTATTAATGGGAGCTTTGGGTATTGCTTTATATGGTTCCAATGAACCAACATTTAATTTTGAAACATCAGCAAATCAATCATATCCTGTGTCTTTGGAAATAATATTCTATATTGGATTTCTTATTGCTTTTGCTGTCAAATCACCGATTATACCCTTCCATACATGGTTACCCGACACCCATGGGGAAGCACATTATAGTACTTGTATGCTTCTAGCCGGAATCCTATTAAAAATGGGAGCATATGGGTTAGTTCGAATCAATATGCAATTATTACCTCATGCTCATTCTATATTTTCTCCCTGGTTGATAATAGTAGGCGCAATACAAATAATCTATGCAGCTTCAACATCTCCTGGTCAACGAAATTTAAAAAAAAGAATAGCCTATTCTTCTGTATCTCATATGGGTTTCATAATTATAGGAATTTGTTCTATAAGCGATATGGGACTTAATGGAGCCATTTTACAAATAATATCACATGGATTTATTGGCGCTGCCCTTTTTTTCTTGGCAGGAACGAGTTATGATAGAATACGTCTCGTTTATCTTGACGAAATGGGCGGAATGGCTAACCCAATGCCAAAAATATTCATGATGTTCAGTATCTTATCACTAGCCTCCCTTGCATTACCAAGCATGAGCGGTTTTTTTTCGGAATTGATAGTATTTCTTGGAATAATTACTGGTCAAAAATATTTTTTAATGCCAAAAATACTAATTACTTTTGGAATGGCAGTTGGAATGATATTAACTCCTATTTATTTATTATCTATGTTACGCCAAATATTCTATGGATACAAGCTTTTTAATGGCACATATTTTTATTTTTTTGATTCTGGTCCACGAGAGCTCTTTGTTTTAATCTCTATCCTTTTGCCAATAATAGGTATTGGTATTTATCCGGATTTCGTTTTTTCATTGTCAGTCGACAAGGTTGAAGATATTTTATCTAATTATTTTTATAGGTAGTTTTTATAACTAATAACTATTTATAACTAATAACTAAAAAAAAGAAAACAAAAAGCAATCCTATTATTTTTATTTAAAAAAAAAAAAAAAATAGAAAATTATTATGAAAATTTTTATATAAAAAAAAACTTCTTTTTTCTGCCCTTAAATTTAAGTTAAAAAAAAATGCATCGTAACGAGATCCAGATATGTTTGGCATTTGTGAGAACTTTTTGAATCAACTACTGTAGTGATTCAAAAAGTTCTCAATGGCTTACCTGAAATTTCTTCTATATGTCGTCCTAGGGTTATATTCGCCAGACCCTTTACTTGAATTCAATTAGATGTTAATGTAAATGAACCATAACTATGTAGTCCTACTCCTAATAAATTAACCCCAAAATAACATATCCAAATTATAAGAAAGCCGATCGAGGCGACAATTGCGGAATGAAAACCTTCCCAATTTTTCTTTGTTCGAACATGTAAATAAATCGCGAATATAGTCCAAGTAATAAATGCCCAAGTTTCTTTTGGATCCCAATTCCAATACGATCCCCATGCTTCATTAGCCCAGACTGCGCCCGAAAGAATACCTATGGTTAAAAAAATAAACCCTATACTAATAATACGATCACTCCAATAATCTAATTGTTGAATCAATTGAAATTTGTAATAATTCCTAGAAGAAAGAAAAGAAGTACTTTTTAAAACACTCCCTCTTTCCATCATGTATTGGATCTTACCCAAGGA